ATGCGTTGATTATTTTCTACAAATCATAAAGACATTGGAACATTATATATTCTATTTGGAATATGATCAGGGTTAGTTGGTACAGCTTTAAGACTCCTTATTCGTGCTGAACTTGGCCAACCTGGAGCACTTCTTGGTGACGATCAACTTTATAACGTAATTGTTACAGCTCATGCTTTTGTAATAATTTTCTTTTTAGTAATACCTATAATAATTGGTGGGTTTGGAAATTGATTAGTTCCATTAATACTAGGAGCTCCTGATATAGCTTTTCCTCGCTTAAATAATATAAGATTTTGGTTACTTCCTCCTGCATTACTTCTTTTATTATCTTCTGCAGCGGTAGAAAGAGGAGTAGGAACTGGATGAACTGTTTATCCTCCTCTATCTGCTAATTTAGCTCATGCTGGTGGTTCTGTAGATTTAGCTATTTTTTCTTTACATCTTGCAGGTGTATCATCAATTCTTGGGGCTGTAAACTTTATCACAACTATTATTAATATACGATGACGAGGAATGCAATTTGAACGTCTTCCTTTATTTGTATGATCTGTAAAAATTACTGCTATTTTACTTCTTTTATCTTTACCGGTATTAGCGGGAGCTATTACGATACTTTTAACTGATCGAAATTTTAATACTGCTTTTTTTGACCCAGCAGGAGGTGGGGATCCAATTTTATACCAGCATTTATTTTGATTTTTTGGTCATCCTGAAGTTTATATTTTAATTCTCCCTGGATTTGGAATAATTTCTCATATTGTTAGCCATTATTCTGCTAAAAAAGAAACGTTTGGAACTTTAGGTATAATTTATGCTATATTGGCTATTGGTGTTTTAGGGTTCATTGTATGAGCTCACCATATGTTTACAGTTGGAATAGACGTTGATACTCGAGCATATTTTACAGCAGCTACAATAATTATTGCTGTTCCTACAGGAATTAAAGTATTTAGCTGATTAGCTACAATTCATGGTGCTAAAATTAAGTACGAAACTCCTATGCTTTGAGCACTAGGATTTATTTTTCTTTTTACAGTTGGAGGACTTACAGGAATTGTTTTATCGAATTCTTCGTTAGATATTATACTTCATGATACATATTATGTTGTAGCTCACTTCCATTATGTTCTTTCTATAGGAGCAGTATTTGCTTTATTTGGGGCTTTTAATTACTGATTTCCTTTGTTAAGTGGTGTGACGTTAAACGAACGATGAACTAAAGCTCATTTTTATATTATGTTTATTGGAGTTAATGTAACTTTCTTTCCTCAACACTTTTTAGGGTTAGCAGGAATACCACGACGTTACTCAGATTATCCTGACTGTTATACAAAATGAAATGTTGTATCCTCAATTGGTTCAATAATTTCTTTTGTAGCTGTCTTATACTTTATAGTAATTGTATGAGAAGCATTGATTTCTCAACGAAGCGTTATCTGAAGAACTCATTTAAGTACAGCTTTAGAGTGAGATAATATTTTACCTGCTGATTTCCATAATGCACCTGAAACAGGAGCTTTAGTAGCTAGTTAATTATAATAAATTAATATTTTACGACATGAGCCTATGAGGACAATTAGGATTTCAAGATGCAGCTTCTCCGTTAATAGAAGAATTAATTTTTTTTCATGATCATGCTATAATAATTTTAGTAATAATTATTAGTTTAGTTGGATATGCTGCAGTATCTTTAATAGTAAACAAGTATACTTGTCGTTCTTTAGTTGAAGGACAGTCTATTGAAACTATTTGAACAATTATTCCCGCATTTATTTTAATTTTTTTAGCTTTACCTTCTTTACGATTATTATATTTACTTGATGAAATTGGCGATTGTAGGTTAACTGTAAAAAGAATTGGACATCAATGATATTGAAGTTATGAATACTCTGACTACTCTAATATTGAGTTCGATTCATATATAGTGCCAACCAATGAGTTAGAACCGGGTGACTTTCGCTTACTAGAAGTGGATCATCGGGTAGTGTTACCAACCCAAACTGATTTACGTGTTTTAGTAACTTCAGCTGATGTTATTCATTCATGAACTGTCCCTTCATTAGGAGTTAAAGTAGATGCTATTCCAGGACGATTAAATCAATTAGGTTTCTTTATTAAATACCCTGGAGTATTTTATGGGCAATGTTCTGAAATTTGTGGAGCTAATCATTCTTTTATACCTATTGTAGTTGAAGCCGTTCCCCTTAAAAATTTTTTAGAATGAGCTATTAATGTGTCAGATTAAAAAGTTAGTTAAACTATAATATAAGGTTGTCAGCCTTACGTTACTAATTAAGCTTAGTACTTTTTACATGCCTCAATTATCTCCCTTAAATTGAATCTTATTATTTGTTTTATTTTGAGTAGCTGTATTAACAATGTCTGTGTTAATTTGATGATCTAATAAAGTTTTCTTTCAAGGAGAAAATTTAACTTCAACTCCACTTAAAGAAAACAAATGAAATTGATAAAATAAGAATGCTTGTAGACATTTTTTCTTCTTTTGATGATAACAATCAAGTTTTTATATCACTATATGTACTAATGTGAATTTTTTCTTTAGTTACTATTATTCTTTTTAGTTCTTCTTATTGAGTAATATCTCCTCGATGACTTAGAATTGTAAGTATTTTTAAAGATACTGCTTCTTCTCAAGTATTCCGTTCTTTCGGTATTAATATAGGAGGATTTGTAAATATTATTACAGGCTTGTTTTTATTTCTAATTCTAATAAACATAAGAGGTTTAATTCCCTATGTTTTTAGACCTACTAGTCATTTAGCTGTATCTTTATCTTTAGGCTTGCCTTTATGATTAACATTAATTGTATCAGCGATCTTTTATAATCCAAGTTCAGTTGTAGCAGGGCTTTTACCTATGGGGGCACCAGCACCATTAAATCCTTTTTTAGTTATTATTGAAACAGTAAGAATTATGGTTCGTCCAATCACTTTATCAGTACGGCTAACTGCCAATATAAGAGCTGGACACATTGTTTTAACATTAATTGGTAATTATTTAACAGCCAGTTTTTTCTTATCATCTGTTTTTTCCATACTATTACTTTTGTCAATCCAAGTTCTATACACAATTTTTGAATTTGGCATTAGCTTAATTCAAGCTTATATTTTTTGTCTTTTAATCACTTTATATTCGGATGAACATCCACATTAATTTATGTACATGTTACTTAAATAAAAAATTATACTTGTAAAAGAACTTATGTTCATTTTTGGGGTATGAACCCAATAGCTTCTATTTAGCTTATTTTACATATTTTGTTGGGAAGAATTAACTCCGTTAATAGATCTACAGTCTACCGCTTATATGCTCAGCCACCAAACAAACACACCAGGAAATTTTTTCCTTTCTCGATTTTGCAGGTCGATGTTTTATATAAACTATGGCGGGCAAGGTTTAAAGATCTTTCTTTATATTAAGCTTTGAAGGCTTATAGTTTAAAATTAACTTAAAACCTTTACCAGGAGGATATGAACCTCTCCTAAGAAATCAAAATTCTTTGTGCCCTTACACCGCTTTGTAATATCTTTTTTAAATTTTTTTAATCCTCTTACTTGGAAGGCAAGTGTACTATATCATACTCAAAAGATAATATTTAAAATAAATTAATAAAGTTATTTCTAATAAAATAATTTTATTCCTTTAGAATGAAAATCTAATGTGCATTTTACACCATAGAAACTATTTTATTTAAAACATAAAATGAGTGTTAAAAATTAAAATTAAAACAAGTAATCATTTTTGAGTTTTAGTAATTAATTAACTAAGCTTGGCTCTGACTTAATAATATAACGAGAACATAGTAATACACATGGTTTTTATAGATAGAGGTGAGGTAAGAATAAATGTAGTTTAAAATAAATTATATAACTTTACATAATTTCTTAAAGTATTATAGTTATAAAAAATGCTTTGAAAAGTCCCACTAACACCAGTGCTGAAGGTTAATTTAATAAGGGCGAAAGCCTGAATTAACTTCGTACATTAAATCAGGTTAACTTGGTGCCAGCATCCGCGGTTATACCAAGTGATTAAGTTATATTTCTAGGTAAAAAGACAGTTAGGTTTATAAAGTAACTTTAGTTTATTAAACATCTATAAAAAAGTAAAATTTGTATATAGATAGCTAATCTAAAAATAGCTTATAATACTGAAGCTGTGATAATCTTGAGGGAAACTGGGATTAGATACCCCATTATTCTTGATTGTAAATATAATTAAACTTACCAGAGTACTATGAATAGTTAAAAAATTTAAAACTCAAAGGGCTTGGCGGTGTTTTAGACCTATCAGGGGAACTTGTCTCGTAATCGACAATCCACGCAATATCTAACCTTATTTTGTAATCAGTTTGTATACCGTCGTCGTCAGGTAACTTTTAAAAACATAGAAGTTAGCAATTAAAATTAGTTTGAATTAAGACGTCAGATCAAGGTGCAGCCTATAATAAGGAGAGGATGAGTTACAATTATTAGAGTTATAAATACGGAAATTTAAATGAAACTTATTTTGAAGGAGGACTTGAAAGTAAACTAAAATACATAAATAGTTTGAATAAGGCTCTGAAACGTGCACACATCGCCCGTCGCTCTCGTTGAAAAATGAGATAAGTCGTAACATAGCAGGGGTAATGGAAATTGTCCCTAGATGAAAAACATAGTATAAATACAATACATTTCACTTACACTGAAAATATACTTAAATTATAAGTTGTTTTTAATTAAATATTATAGTCTAAAATTATTAAAAATATGCTTAGTCATTCAAAACATTTTTAAATTTAGTAAAGGTGATAGAAGATTATTAAATAAGACCTAAAAAAAGTACTGTGAAGGAATTAATTTAATTAGAAAATAGAAAAATTTAATATTTGTACCTTTTGCATCATGGTTTAGCTAGATGACTTTTTGTCTTAAATTTCTCGAAATCTAATGAGTTATTTTTATTCAATATATTAGTATAAAAGAGTAGTTGTAGCAAAAACTTTCTTAGAAATAAAAATGGAAATGAAATTTTATTCGTATTAGATGATAGCTAGTTTTTCTATAAAAGTATATAAGTACTTTAAATTAATTTAATTTTTATAAATTATTATATAAAAAGAATTTAATTTAGTTAGATTTTCGAGGATAAGCTCGAAAATTTAAAATATATTTGCATAATATTTTTGTTAAAATTTAGGCTTGAAAATAGCTATAATTTTGAGTTTGTTATAATTTATTAATTAATTAAAAAAATAATTAATTTGCTTATAGTTATAGAAAAGAATTTAATAATTAAATTAAATTGTATTAATGCTAAAATGAGTATTGAATATCTTATATTTCTTTAACAATTATATATTAGTTAAAGTTTATATTTATTTTTTAAATAAAAATTATAAAAAGGAACTCGGCAAATACTCATTCTGCCTGTTTAGCAAAAACATGGCTCCTTGAATTTTAATAATAAGGAGTCGGACCTGCCCAGTGAATTTTTAACGGCCGCGGTACTCTGACCGTGCAAAGGTAGCATAATCATTTGCCTTATAATTGAAGGCTAGTATGAATGGTTTGACAAGAATGAAGCTGTCTCTTTATAATTTAATAGAATTTTATCTTTAGGTGAAGAAGCCTGAATAAAATTGAAAGACAAGAAGACCCTATCGAGCTTGAAAGAAATTAATAGAATTAAATTAATTAATATTTATAAAAAATCATCTATTGAATATTTTAGTTGGGGCGACTGAGGAACATAAAAAGCTTCCTTTATCTAAATTAATAAATCAAACTAGAATTGATCCAAAATATTTTGATTAAAGAAATTAGTTACCGTAGGGATAACAGCATTATCTTTTTTAAGAGCTCATATCGAAAAAAAGGTTTGTGACCTCGATGTTGGACCAGAATATCCTAAAGGTGCAGCAGTCTTTAAGGGTTGGTCTGTTCGACCATTAAAATTCTACGTGATCTGAGTTCAGACCGGCGTGAGCCAGGTCAGTTTCTATCTTCAATTTTCTTGGTAAATTTAGTACGAAAGGACCAGTTTACCGTAAAAGTTATACTTTTCATTGATTAAATCTAATTAAAACTTAAGTATTAATCAAATTAGCAAAAATTAATGCAATTGACTTAGGATCAATAGATATAGGTGAAATTCCTTTATTTGATAAAATAGTAAATAAAGATGGCAGATGAAGTGCATTAGGTTTAAGCCCTAAATATAAAGATGAAATTTCTTTTCTTTATAATGTATATTTCTATTATTTCAACAGTATTCACTTATATCTGTATTTTATTGGCAGTCGCTTTTTTTACTCTTTTAGAACGTAAGGGTCTAAGATATATTCAAATTCGAAAAGGACCTAATAAGGTGGGATTTATGGGTCTTCCACAGCCTTTAGCAGATGCAGCTAAACTTTTAACTAAGGAAATTGCAAAGCCTACAATAGCAAATTATTCTCCTTACTTTATTGCTCCTATCTTTAGCTTTATTTTAGCTTTATTATTATGACAATTATACCCAACATTATATTCTTGTTCTTATTTTAAATGAGGTATTTTATTTTTTATATGCGTTTCTGGAATAAATGTATACGGAACCTTATTAGCTGGATGAGCATCAAATTCTAAATATGCTTTACTAGGTAGATTACGAGCTATTGCCCAGACTATTTCTTATGAAGTTAGAATAGCTCTGATTCTTCTTTTTCCATTATTTCTAGTAGGAAGTTTTAGATTTATTGAAATTAAAGAATCTCAAGAATTTATTTGATTAACTTTTTTAATAATTCCAGTTTCATTAATATGATTTGTAACTTGTGTAGCAGAGACAAATCGAGCTCCTTTTGACTTCGCAGAAGGCGAATCTGAATTAGTTTCAGGATTTAATATTGAATACGGAGCAGCTGGCTTTGCACTAATTTTCTTAGCTGAATATGCCAATATTTTAGTTATAAGATTATTTTCTGCTTTACTTTTTTTTGGAGGAAGATCAATAATTCTAATTGAGAGTGACTTAGCTTTTATATTTAAAGTTTTATTTTTTGCTTTCGCATTTATTTGAGTTCGTGGAAGATATCCTCGATTCCGTTACGATTTATTGATGGGATTAACTTGAAAAGGATTTCTGCCAGCTGCATTAAGCTTTCTTTTATTAGTAGCTAGACTTTCTTCATACTTATATTATTAATGTATATTAATCTAAACGAAAATGTAGTTTAATAAAAATATTAGCATTGGAAGCTAAAGCTTGGGTAAATAATCCCACATTTCGAAATGAGGACATTAATTGTTTTTAGCATAACATTATCAAGACTTTTATTATTACCTCTAATAATACAACCCTTAAGATTAGGGTTAGTAATTATGATTTCTACGCTACTGATGTGTTTTATTAGAGCTATGATGTTGTCTTCTTGATATGGGTACATTTTATTTCTTATTTATGTAGGTGGGCTATTAGTAATATTTGCTTATGTAGCTGCATTATCCCCTAATGTTTTATTTGGAAAAGGAACTCCTATATTATTTTTTTTAGCCATAATCTTACCTGTATCTGTTATTTTTTATTTCTTACCTTTAATTGACGCTTCATCAATTGGATATTTAAGAATTTTTAGTGATACAAAAATTTTAAAAATTTATGGTATTGAAATAGTAGCTCCTCAAATAATTTCAATCTTAATTGGACTAGCTGTTATTTTACTAATTAATTTAGTTGTTGTTGTTAAAATTTGTTATTATCAACAGGCCTCTCTTCGGCCATTTAGTAGTTAATTACTTACATGCGAAGTCCTATTCGAAAAGTACATCCTATTTTAAAAGTTATAAATGGGGCCTTAGTTGATCTTCCTGCCCCATCAAACTTATCAATTTGATGAAATTTTGGTTCACTTTTAGGCTTATGTTTGGGCATTCAAATTGTAACAGGTTTATTTTTAGCTATACATTATACTGCTCATGTAGACTTAGCTTTTAGTTCTGTAATACACATTTCTCGAGATGTATCATATGGTTGATTACTTCGAGCACTTCATGCTAATGGAGCATCCTGATTTTTTATTTGTCTCTATCTACATGCTGGTCGAGGGATATATTATGGTTCTTACGTTAATATTCATACTTGAAATATTGGTGTAGTTCTTTTATTCTTAACAATGGGAACAGCCTTTTTAGGATATGTGTTACCTTGAGGTCAAATATCTTTTTGAGGAGCTACTGTTATCACTAACTTGTTGTCGGCTATTCCATATGTTGGAAAAATGCTAGTAGAATGAGTATGGGGAGGATTTGCAGTAGATAATGCCACACTAACTCGCTTTTTTGCCCTACATTTTCTTTTACCTTTTGTTATTGCAGCGCTTGCTGTTCTTCATTTATTATTCCTTCATGAAACAGGATCTAACAACCCATTAGGTATTAACAGAGATGGGGAAAAAATTCCATTTCATTCATATTACACATTTAAAGACTTAGTCGGATTTCTAGTTGTCCTATTTCTCTTAAGTATATTAGCTCTATTTTCTCCACAGCTACTAACTGACCCTGAAAATTTCATTCCTGCTAATCCATTAGTAACTCCTGTTCATATCCAACCAGAATGATATTTTCTTTTTGCATATGCTATTTTACGATCCATTCCTAACAAATTAGGTGGAGTTATTGCATTAGTTATATCAATTGCTATCCTGTTTATCTTACCATTTACTCACTTAGGTAAATTCCGTTCTATAGCATTTTATCCTTTAAATCAAATTTTATTCTGATTTTATATTGGAATATTTTTTATTCTCACTTGAATTGGAGCTTGTCCAGTAGAGGCACCTTATGAGCAAATTGGTCAAGTTTTTACTGTATTATATTTTATATACTTTGTAATTGATCCTATAGTCCAAGTTTTATGAGATAATATTTTAGATTATTAGTACAAGAATGAAATAGAGTTATTTCCTGGGGAAAATTTGTCTTGAAAACAAATTTAAAGTGTTCAATTCACTTAATAACTTAGCAACAAGAAATTTATTTATTCACCTTTGACTTACAAGACCAATGCTCTTTGTTAAGCTATTGTTGCTTTATAATTTTGTATTTCAGATATAAGAAATGAGAACATTTTACTTAAGTATACTTAGAATATTTGGGGTTTTTATGGCTTTATTAGCTCTTTCTTTACAATATAAGCATTTATTAAGAGTCTTATTAAGGTTAGAAGCTGTTACCATAAATTTATTTATCATATTATTTGCTTTATCAACGAACATCACTTTTAGAGGAGAAACTTCATTAATTCTTATTACATTAGGAGCTTGTGAAGCTAGCTTAGGATTAGCTATTTTGGTAGCAATTATTCGCTCAGAAGGAAATGACTACGTTTCAAGATTTTCTATGCATAAATGTTAGGTGTAGTTTTTATAAGCTTAACTTTTTTACTTTTTTTTAATAAAAAATGATCTTGGTACCATAAAATATGATCTTTAGCCTTAGGAAGATTGATTTCTATAATTCACTTATTCAATCCATTTTTTTCCCATGAGTCTATTAATTCTTTTTTAAGAATTGATTCTATATCTAGAATTTTAATTTCATTAACTCTATGAATTTCTTTAATAATAATATTAGCTAGGCAAAATAGAGTAAAAATTTCTAAAAATAATTATTTATTGTTTTCAAGATTTGTTTTAATTTTAAATTTAATTTTAGTTCTTACTTTTATATCTTCCAGAATTTTAGTTTTTTATTTTCTATTTGAAGCTTCATTGATCCCTACACTCTTATTAATTTTAGGGTGAGGCTATCAACCAGAACGACTTCAAGCTGGTATGTATATAATAATTTACACTGTAGCTGCTTCATTACCTCTTTTATTAATTATTTTATGAGCTTCCCAAAGACTAAGGTCAAGAGATATCTTAATAGTTAGAAGGTTACGTATTCATCCTTATAATACAGACTGCTTATGAGCCTGAAACTTTTTAACATTATTATGTTTTACCGCATTTTTAGTAAAACTTCCTATATTTACCGTTCACTTATGACTTCCAAAAGCACATGTTGAAGCACCTGTTGCAGGTTCAATAGTTTTAGCAGCTGTTTTATTAAAATTAGGTGGGTATGGAATTTTACGAGTATATCAGTACTTTAATTTCATTTCCTCGCAAACATGTATTATTATTTTTTCTTTAGCAATTTGAGGGGGAGTTATCACAAGTATTGTATGTTTTCGACAAGTTGATTTAAAATCACTAATTGCTTATTCTTCAATTGGTCATATATCTTTAATATTAGCCGGAGCTTTTTCAAATACATCATGAGGATGAAGAGGAGCCCTAATTTTAATATTATCTCATGGTTTCTGTTCTTCAGCACTTTTTGCCTTAGCTAATTATACTTATGAAAAAAGTCATACACGGAGATTATTCTTAAGCAAAGGAATATTAATGTTATTACCTCTTCTTGCAATATGATGGTTCTTATTTTGCATCATAAATATAGCAGCACCTCCTAGTATTAACCTCCTAGGAGAAATTATAATTTTTCCATCAACTATTTTTAGTTCTAAATATTATTTAATTTCATTAGGGTTAATAAGGTTTTTAGCTGCTCTATATAGTATGTATTTATATACAAGAACACAACATGGAGGTAGACCTAAATTTTTAAAACCTTTTAACGATTTTAAATCTACTGGATTTACGCTGTTTCTTTTACATTGAATTCCCGGAAACTTCTTAATTTTAAAAAGAGATATAATTTCAATATGAATCTAGTCAAGTTAGTTTAACTATAAAACATCAGCCTGTGGATTTGAAAATGAAAATTTATTTCACTTGACCTATGAATATAAACTTAAAATCTTCATCTATTAGTTCATTATTTCTCTTATCATATAGTGCAGTACTATTCCCAATTACAATAATATTTATTCTCAAAAGAAAAAATATCATTTTAGAATGATCAATTTTCCAGATAAGATCTTGTAGTATGACTCTAATATTAATTTTAGATCCTGTAAGACTTAGTTTTAGAAATGTCGTTTGTTTAATTTCAGGTTGTGTTATAATATTTTCCTCAAGTTATATATCTCACGATCCATTTTTAAAACGATTTGTTTGACTGGTAATGTTATTTGTTTTATCAATAAATCTTTTGGTATTTATTCCTAGACTACCAGCATTGTTATTAGGTTGAGACGGCTTAGGTATTGTATCTTTTGCTTTAGTAATTTATTATCAGAACATAAAATCTTTAGGAGCTGGAATAGTTACAGTTCTAGCAAATCGTATTGGAGATGTAATAATTTTAATTTCGATTGGAATCCTAGTCCTGCAAGGACATTGATCAATTTTATCAATTTGAGACTTTTATCTAACATCATGGCTAGCCCTTACGGTAACATTAGCTGCTATAACAAAAAGAGCACAAATTCCTTTTTCTAGCTGACTTCCTGCTGCCATAGCAGCACCAACACCTGTATCTGCATTAGTCCACTCATCAACACTAGTAACCGCAGGAGTATTTCTAATTATCCGTTTTTTTCCTTTCCTAGAAACAATTTCAATATTTAAACCAGCACTCTTATTTATTTCTGTTCTCACTCTTCTAATAGCAGGAATTGGAGCTAACTATGAAAATGACCTTAAAAAAATTATTGCTCTATCTACCCTGAGGCAACTTGGAGTCATAATAATAAGTTTAGGGTTAGGGATACCTTATTTAGCCTTATTTCACTTATATACGCATGCATTATTTAAAGCTTTATTATTTTTATGTGCTGGTATATTTATTCACAACAGCTCAAATACCCAAGATATTCGTCATATAGGATTATTATTTTCTCAAGCTCCTTTAACAACAACATGTATAAATATTGCTAATTTATCACTTTGTGGTGCTCCTTTTTTAAGTGGGTTCTACTCCAAAGATTTAATTTTAGAATTATCATTACATAATCCTACTAGTTTTCTTATAGTATTATTAATTTTTTTAGCCACAGGAATAACTGCAGCATATTCATTTCGCTTATCATTCTGCTCTCTTTGGGGTCATATTAAAGGATCATCTTATCACGAAAAGCAAGAATTAGACTTATATGTTAACTGAGCAACCACAATTCTAAGGCTAATGGCTGTAATTGCTGGATTTGCATTTCAAAATATTTTTCTCCAGTTCAACCCAGTTCCATTTATTTTGCCACTACATCTAAAACTACTAACGATTTTTGTTATTCTTTCAGGTATTTTTTTAGCTTTTTTAGTTTGAGATTCTGATTATAACAAGAAAAAAATAAATAAAATAAAATTCTTCTTTTCAACTATATGATTTTTAGCTCCGATTTCAACTCAACCTCTCACTAAATTTTCCATGCTTCTAGGAAGAAATATTATTAAATCAATCGATATAGGATGATTAGAAATTTTAGGAGGACAAGGTAGAAATTTAATTTCATCTTCAATATCAATAAACAATCAAAATATCCAAATCAAATCTTTCAATTTTTTTATTGCTCTAATTTTATTCTTTGTATTGATTTTATTCTCTTTTAAACACATTTTTTAGCATTGATAGCTTAATTTTTAGAGCATAGCACTGAAGATGCTAGGGTGGCAATAATTGTCTCAAGGCAAAGCCAGCGCTTCCTCTGGCGAGCGCTGGCTTGCCAGAAATCATATAAATAATTAATTATGGCACGTAATCCTTTTCATTTAGTTGAATTTAGACCATGGCCTTTAACTGGCTCTATAGGGGCATTATTTTTAACATCCGGATTAGCCGGGTGATTTCACGGATATGGTTATATTACAGCATTACTTGGAGTGTTTCTTATTGTTATAACTATAATTCAATGATGGCGAGATGTAATTCGAGAAGCAACTTATCAAGGATTTCATACAATTCAGGTATCAAAAGGACTTCGTTGAGGAATAATTTTATTTATTGTTTCAGAAGTTTGTTTTTTCTTTGCATTCTTTTGAGCTTATTTTCATAGTAGATTAGCTCCTAGAATAGAATTAGGATCATGTTGACCTCCTGCTGGGATTACTCCTTTAAATCCTTTTGAAGTCCCTTTGTTAAATACTGGGGTTCTTCTAGCTTCTGGGGTAACTGTAACTTGAGCTCATCATAGATTAATGGAAGGAGATAACCCTGGAGGGTTACAAGGACTCTTGGCAACAGTTATTTTAGGGATTTATTTTACTTTCTTACAAGCTTGTGAATATTATGAAGCTTCTTTTACTATTGCAGACGGGGTATATGGTTCAAGTTTTTTTGTAGCAACTGGATTTCATGGTTTACATGTACTTATTGGGAGTACGTTTTTATTAGTTTGTTTAGTTCGTGTTTGATTGCAACATTTTTCTACTGGTCATCATTTTGGATTTGAAGCAGCTGCATGATACTGGCATTTTGTTGATGTAGTTTGATTGTTCCTTTATTTATCAATTTATTGATGGGGATGTTAACCTAGGTTTTCTTAGATGACTGAGATATAAGTGTTAGATTTTTAATCTAGAAACGGCAAAAGTGCCTCTAAGAACCAGACTTGATACTTTAAAGTAAAAGATCTGATTTGCATTCAGACAATAAGTTTTATAAACTTTCGGGTCAAAAGTAGAGAGTATAAAAAGCGAGAAATTTGCATGCGGTTTCGGCCCGTATTTTGGGGGTGAAAGTCCCTTTTTATATTTAATTAATAGTAAAAGTAAATGAAAGCCAAAAAGAGGCGCCTAGCTGTTAATTAGGAGAATGTAAGATTAATTTACTCATTTAGTTTATAGTTCTAAAATTATAGTGCTACGCCGGATGAACGGAAATCATTGATGTTGATTAATATGGGATGTTATAATTCTCTAGCACTAAAAATGCTAAGTAGTTTTTTTAGAAGAGTTATTGCTTTAATTCTATCCATTGTTGTTATAGGTCTTGGTTGAGTATTAGCAAAACGAGCTATTAGTGATCGGGAAAAAAATTCTCCTTTTGAATGTGGCTTTGATCCTATTAAATCAGCTCGTTTACCATTCTCTTTGCGGTTCTTTTTGCTGGCTATTATTTTTTTGATTTTTGATGTTGAAATTGTTTTATTGTTTCCTGTATTAGCAAGGATAGCAGGAAGTTTTTCTTTCCCGCTAATGATTGGGACATTTATCTTTTTAATGGTTCTTATTCTAGGGTTATTTCATGAATGAAATGAAGGTTCTTTAGATTGAGCCCAATAGAGAAAAAACTTGGAGTAAAACAGGGCTGCTAACTTTGTTTTGGGTAATTCGATTTTATCCTTTTTCTTATGTTTTCAAGACTTCCATTTGGTTATATATTTATATCGGTAATAGGAATTGGTACATTACTTTCTGTATCTTCTATTCATTGACTTGGGATTTGAGCCGGTTTAGAGATTAACTTAATTGGATTTCTGCCAATGTTAGTATATCAAAAAAGTGTATCTGAGAGTCAATCAGCTGTTAAGTATTTTATTGTTCAAGCCTTAGGTTCAAGGTTCTTAATATTTGGTAGTCTTTTAGTCTTTAATATGTCTTTTACTTGAGATATGTATACTAAGATCAGAAATCCTAGAGTTTTAGGTTTTATTGTTCTAATAAGAGGTTTATGTATTAAATTAGGTCTTTTTCCTTTTCATTATTGGTTACCTGGTGTTATAGCTGGATTACCATGAGTCTCTTGTTTAATTTTAGCTACATGACAAAAACTCGCTCCTTTGTTTTTGGCTCTCTGTTTACTAGAGATCAGACAATCCTATAGAATAGTTCTTATATTGTGTGCAATTAGTGCAGGTTCTACATTAATTGGAGGAGTAGGGGGTATAAATCAAACTCAAATTCGTGCTTTATTAGCTTACTCTTCTATTAGCCATTTAGGATGGATGATATATGCTCTTGTACATTCAGAATGAACAATAAAAATATATTTAGGAATTTATGTATTAATTAGTATTTCTTTATTCATAAGTCTTTGATACAATGATTCTGGGATAATAAAAGATATTAATAATTTAAAAAATAGTGGTTTTGCTGCTCTTACAATTATACTATTATTATTATCTTTAGGAGGTTTACCTCCTTTACTTGGATTCATCTCTAAATGATTAGTAATTATATCTAGTGTAAGAGGTCCCTGAATATCTATTGTTTTTATCTTAATTTTAGGTTCTTTAATAAGGCTATTTTATTACTTAAGGTTATTTTTTTCCGTGTTTTTAAGGAATTTAAAAAAATACGGGATTAATAATCAAGAATTAGGTAATGAAATTATAATTTTAATTAATATATTTAATATTATAGGGGGTATTTTAATTTTAACTATTTCTCTATTAGGGTCGGTTTAAA